GGGGTCCAATTCTATTTCTATTGTATCTAATGAATCTTGGGGTCTTTCTGCCCTTCAACTATAGATACTATAGATATAGAAGATCTCTACCTTTTTTTTACTTGCATTTTTTTACTTTTTTTACTAAAGATACATTTAATTTGAAGAATAGAAACTTATCAAAATTAATAAATCCTATGCCAAGAATCTGGTACGCACGAGGATTTACAGTCCTCTGCTTTACCAATGCTAAGAACCAGATTTGAACTGGTGACACGAGGATTTACAGTCCTCTGCTCTACCAACTGAGCTATCTCAGATTTGAACTGGTACGCACGAGGATTTACAGCCCTCTGCTTTACCAATGCCAAGAACCAGATTTGAACTGGTGATTTGAACTGGTGACACGAGGATTTACAGTCCTCTGCTCTACCAACTGAGCTATCTCAGATTTGAACTGGTACGCACGAGGATTTACAGCCCTCTGCTTTACCAATGCCAAGAACCAGATTTGAACTGGTGACACGAGGATTTTCAGTCCTCTGCTCTACCAACTGAGCTATCCCGGCCATTACCGAAGTATCATTCTTATTTTATGCGATGACTTAGGTCTATGTCAATTAAAAGCAACGCAAAAGTAGTAAATGAGAAAAGTTTTGGACCGGGAATTTCTTGGATCTTCGAAAGGAAGACTTTCTAAATTTGCAAATAAAAAAATGATATAGATTCTAAATAATTCAAATCTATATTTATATTTATTTCTCATTTGATTTCTCATTTGTACGTGTATGATATATCCCACAAGACTTTTTTATATAATAAAAAAAAAGAAATTAATTATAGTTTGTAAAGGCGTAGGATGAATGAAAAAAGATAATGAATTCTTGAATAACTAAAAAAGGTAAGGTGTCAAACAGACTGTTTGGGGGAGTAGAGTTGGGGATAGAGGGACTTGAACCCTCACGATTTTAAAAGTCAACGGATTTTCATCTTACTATAAATTTCATTGTTGTCAGTATTGACATGTAGAATGGGACTCTATCTTTATTCTCGTCCGATTAATCAGTTCCACCAAGGATCTATCAGACTATGAAGTGAATCATTTGATCAATACAAGGTAGTGAACTCCATTTGTTAGAACAGCTTCCATTGAGTCTCTGCACCTATCCCTTCTTTCTCGCTTTCTACACTTTGGTTTGTTCGCGTAAACCAGGATTTGGCTCAGGATTGCCCATTGTTAATTCCCGGGTTTCTCTGAATTTGAAAGTTATCACTTAGTAGGTTTCCATACCAAGGCTCAATCCAATTAAGTCCGTAGCGTCTACCAATTCCGCCATATCCCCTTTTTTGCTTTGAGATTAGGATCTCATTATGATGTCTTTCCACTTTTTCTTATGCCGAAACTTTTAAATTCATTACATATAGATACTTTTTTGATTTTTTTGATATCTTCTTTCAGTTTTTTTAGCCCCATCCATATTTATTTAGTCTAATCAACAAAGATTCTAGAAAGATTCTATCATTTTTGTATTTGTAATTCAATATGGTTATATATTACATAATATATATATATATATTATTCCTTTTCTCATCTTTATCTTCAATTTTAAGAAATAGTCGAACGGTCGATTCTTTTTTTTTTTTTTTACTTACATGAAAAGAAATTTATGATTATTATGGAAACTTATAATTCTACAATGTGCAATGGAAAAAGATTATAAGTCTACTTCGTAGATTTGAAATTCGAATAATTCTAACAAATTCTATTCTATAATATTAGAAATAAAAAATATTAGAAAGAAAATAAAAAGTAAAAAATAATAATAATAGCATGAGGTAAGAACAAAAAAAAACAAGAATTTCAAATAAGATAAGATATAAGTTCACTAAAAAAAAAAAAAGATTTCTGATCTAATTAAGATTTTCTTATTTAGAAACTAATGAAATCAAAATTAAAAAGTCAATATATTGCTATATTCTATTAATTTAATTAAATAAGGTTATGTTTTAGTTATTTCAGCTATATTCTGTTCTAGAATATATAGAATATAATTCTAAATAGATAAGGAAAAATATGAATAGAATAGTTAATTGATACGATCTAGTAGTTTAGTGAATTTGTATGCATGCGCTATTTTATTTGAGCCCGCTTAGCTCAGAGGTTAGAGCATCGCATTTGTAATGCGATGGTCATCGGTTCGATTCCGATAGCCGGCTTTTGCATTTTTTTTTATATGATTTGAAATGTACTTTCAAAATCAAAGAAGATTGAAAAGACTTCTTTTGCCCCTTTTCCAAGAGTTACCACGCCATTTATATTATGTCATATAAACTTCCATATTTAGGAATATATATTGGGTAAGGGGGTTAGATCTTTGCAAAATAAATCAAGAAAATAAAGGAAAGTCTTTGTGATTTCTTTGATTGATATATATTGTATATACAATAAAAAAAATCTGTATATTCAGAGAATATATCTTCTGAGTCTTTGTATTCCAATAGTTTATTGGAGTGGATTTCACGTCATTTATCATTATCATTTAGTTCAGTTTAAATTTTGTTTAGTTTTGTACAATTTCAATAAAAAAAGGAGTCTTTATGTCACGTTACCGAGGGCCTCGTTTTAAAAAAATACGCCGTCTGGGGGCTTTACCGGGACTAACTAGTAAAAGACCTAGGGCAGGAAGCGATCTGCGAAACCAATCACGCTCCGGAAAAAAATCTCAATATCGTATTCGTTTAGAAGAAAAACAAAAATTGCGGTTTCATTATGGTCTTACAGAACGCCAATTACTTAAATATGTTCGTATCGCCGGAAAAGCCAAGGGGTCAACAGGTCAAGTTTTATTACAATTACTTGAAATGCGTTTGGATAACACCCTTTTTCGATTGGGTATGGCTTTGACTATTCCTCAAGCGCGTCAATTAGTTAACCATGGACATATTTTAGTTAATGGTCGTATAGTTGATATACCAAGTTATCGCTGCAAACCCCGAGATATTATTACAGTGAAGGATGAACAAAACTCTAGAACTTTGGTTCAAAATCTTCTTGATTCATCTGCCCCCGAGGAATTACCAAACCATCTGACTCTTCACACATTCCAATATGAAGGGTTAGTCAATCAAATAATAGATAGGAAATGCGTCGGTTTGAAAATAAATGAATTGCTTGTCGTAGAATATTACTCTCGACAGACTTAATAAACCTAAAAAAAGAAACCTAAAAAAAAAAAAACTAAAAACAAGAGTTCGGCCAACTCCCCTTTTCCCTCTTTTTTTATTAAAAAGGCACAAGGTAAGGGGTTTTGTCGCGGAATCTTTTTCCTATTCATGTATCATAGATTGGTAGGGAGGTTTGGATCCCTTGCTTGCTCTTCCCAGCATTTTAAATGTCGATTGAAATTTGATATCTATTCGTTTTTATTTGATTTGATACATTGTGGTCAATCACGTAAAATTGGTGAATTTGTTGAAAGTACGGAAAGGAAAGAGAGGGATTCGAACCCTCGGTAAACAAAAGTCTACATAACAGTTCCAATGTTACGCCTTCAACCACTCGGCCATCTCTCCGACATCAGGATTATGAATGAGTACCTGGGTGAATAGCGAGTTATTCGTCGTTTTTTAGATTATGGTTAATTTTTGACCGGAAAAATTGGAAGTAGATCGAAGGTTTTTTTATTTTAACGAGTTCGCTTTTATGTTAGTTCGTACTATAAAATTCCTTTGTTTGTGAGAAAAATTTCTCACAAAAGAAAAGGTAAAGGAAATAAAAAGAGTTATAGAATGGATTACTACCTATGCCAAGATCGCGTATAAATGGAAATTTTATTGATAAAACCTTTACAATTGTAGCCGATATCTTATTACGAGTCATTCCGACAACTTCCGGAGAAAAAGAGGCATTTACTTATTACAGAGATGGTGCGATTTGGATTTGATTATAATTATTTTTTTTCTCGCCGATTTGGAATAGAAATAAAAACGAGTATTGAAAAAAATCTACGCTTTTGAAGGTGAAGTTTATAATATAAAAAAAGCAATCCCTTCTGTCATGTATCCACGATTAATGCAGCCTTAGATGCTTCAATTGTAAATTCTAGTATTGAGCAAAAGGTTTTTACCTATGGTTCCCGTATTACAGATCAATCCTACTACACTAATACAATATACGAATAGGAGGCATAGGGGAAGAAGCACTACGCTGAGAAATCAACAACACGAAAACTTTCTTCAAAATGATTCCTTTTCTTTCTTCTTCTTTGGGATTGGGACTAATTCAAATGGTTGGAACCATAAACATCCATCTCGTTCGTACTTTGGATACCCGTATAACCATAGAAGACTGTTGAAGTGACTAATTCCTGGAAATTGAGGGGCGTTGAGAACAAAGCAATTTTTAGAGTTTCCTTTTTTTATTTTTATCTAGTATGAACCCACTTGGTAGTAAGAAAAGATCTTTTGCAAGAAGGTTGGCTAGGGATTTCTTGTAAAAACATTAGCCCCGCTTAGTTCATAATGACATCAAATTTTTCCATCTATTATTTTCATTATGCACCTAAAGGAGGAGCCGTATGAGATGAAAATCTCACATACGGTTCTGAAACGGAGAATTCGTTAAAGCGAATGACGACCGTAACGGATGTCGGCTCAATCTGAAGGAAATTATGCGGAAGCATTACAGAATTATTATGAAGCTATGCGACTAGAAATTGACCCCTATGATCGAAGTTATATACTCTATAATATAGGCCTTATCCACACAAGTAATGGGGAACATACCAAAGCTTTAGAATATTATTTTCGGGCATTAGAACGAAACCCCTTTTTACCACAAGCTTTTAATAATATGGCTGTGATCTGTCATTACGTGCGACTATCTCCACTATAGAAAAAAAGAACGAACAGCTAGTCAATGAAATACTAGAAACATAAAAAAGGGCTTTCTACATAAGCATCGTACAAAACGATTATTTATCAGCTGTAGCAAATAAATAAACTTCATAGATCGAAATCTG